CATTTCGGACAATTGAACCTTCTCAAACTGTTTCTTTTTCAGAACCAAAAAGATTTGTGCCAAAACAACAGATGCCAAAAAGAACAAAAGGCCTTGGACACGTAATGGATCTTGAAGTACTATTTCTGCATCTGCCTGACCAAACCCACCTACATTAGGATTACTTGTTAATGGTTGATCAAGTTTGATAGATTGGCCCTCGGAAACACGAAGTTCTGGTCCCGGGGGGATAATATCAACCACTTCACGTCCATTCCAGGCATCCGTTATGGTTATTTCGTATCCCCCTTTTTCTTTTCGGATGATTTTGCTTACTATACCCATAGCTGTAGCATTATAAACCGTATTGTTACTTTTGTTCCCGTCGGGATAAATCTGACCCCTCCCCCTGTTCCCGCCTACGTATATTGGGTATTTTAAGAAGTGAGCATCTTTATTAGTCGCGGGGTTCGGGGAAAGAATAGGAAAAGTGATTTCACTATATTTCTGACCAGGAACCGGCCCTATCACAAGAATATTTTTTTTAGTGGGTCGATAGGTCTGAAAAGACAGCTTGCCTATCTTTTCTTTCATCTCGGGCGAAATACGGTCGGGGGGGGCTAATTCAAACCCCTCTGGTAAAATCAGAACGGCCCCCACATTCAAAGCCCCCTTTTTACCATTAGCAAGAACTTGTTTCAGTTGCATATCATAAGGAATTCTAACAACTGCTTCAAATACAGTATCAGGGAGGACCGCCTGTGGAACCTCGATATCCACAGGCTTATTAGCTAAATGGCAATTGGCGCATACAATACGACCAGTTGCTTCTCGTGGATTTTCAAAACCCTGTTGCGCAAAAATGGGATATGCATTTGAAATGGATGCCCGAGTTATTATATATATCATGAGGGATACGGAAATGAATCGAGTAATCTCTCCCTTTAACGAAGAAAAGGTATTTCTAATTTGCATGGTCCGATCGTTGATCCCGAAAATTTCTACAATAAAATTAGGTAGGTCACTACTATAGTTCCCTATCCGCGATTCTGCTATTTACTGACCGGTTTACTGGAATATAGGATTTCTGGAATCCGGGAGGGATTCGCTGGGTGGGTAGAAAAAGTACGATAAGGACGGCTTTGAATGCTTGGCTTATGGACAAAATCAGAAAGATTATAGTTGGATTATTGAATTGCTTTTCATTTCACTCAGTCATTGAATGATAAATCACTACAAGTGACGGGGATACACGATTTAAATAAGAAAAAAGCCAATATTTAAAAAATGTATCTAGAACGACTGGAAAAGTGGAAACAAGAACAGATAGAATAATATCATTATCATTGTGAGCAAACCCAAAATCATTGTAGACATATCCAATCAGCAGTTCCCAACCGCGGGGCGAATGGAATCCGATACATAAATCAGTTACGAAAAGAATCGAAAAGGCTTTTAGTGTGTCGCTTAAATTATATAGGAATTCTTGAACCCAAGAGTTAAGAATAAAAAGTTCTTCATTACACAGAATAGAATAACCACTTAGAATAACGAAGCAGATTGTATTTGTCGAGAAGTGAAAAATCGTATGGATATGATCCTCATCGTGCATCTTGATTAATTGAATTGTTTCTTTCTGGAGCGCTATACCAAGCTTTTCTAGACGTCTTTCCGGAAATTCCTTTATCATTTCGTCCAAGCGGACTAATTGCTCTAATTCTATGAATTTTTCTAAAATAGTCTTTTCTTGAATATCATTCAAAAGGGTTTCGGATTGCCTAGTATTCCACCAATTAGTAATCCAGGATTTCAGACTTTTATTAAATGATAGATGGATCCACCAGGGCAAAAATACTACAAATACTATAGATGAAAGATATCTAAGGGGAAGGGGTACGTTCTTTTTTGTCATTTTTTCAGCTGTGAATTGTTAATGAACCCACCTCATTTGTTGATTCTAGGCGATCAAATATTTCTATGAAGCATCAGTTCCATTACAAGGTATCGCGCCTAGAAATCGAGTCTCATTTTTTAGTTGTGATTCCTCGGTTAGTCCTTGAACCTAGGGTAGAAAAAATACATAAATCGAAGAAGAATCCACTGCGAATTCTTATTCTTGCTTCAACTATTCGGAGCGATTCCCCATTTCGATGAATGCTCGAAAGATTCAAATAATGAATATTATTCGCATTTCGAAATGAAAGAACTTACTTTCTATTACAAATGAACCTCTCGAATATTGCGAAAACGAAAGCGAAATTTTGGATTCCAAACTGTTTTGATATACGAGATGAATCCATTATTTAGATTTCTTACTTCCTTCTTTTGTTACTGAATTGAGTTGAGTGAGGGTTTCCATACGCAAAAACAAATTTTTCGCCGACAAGCCAACAAAAAGGGTTTCGTTTTAGAGTATTCTGTTCCGTACACGGTTTCCTTGGTCCAACTAGGCATTCTGAAGAAACTTCAATCAACAATCAACGTAAGTTTGGGTTTGGCTCTAAAACTATAAAAAAAGGATTCTTGGGGTTTCCTCTTACTAATATTCAGTTCATTTTCAAAACCCTTCAATTGGTACACGCAAGAAATAGGCCAATTCCGCAGCCTTTTGCTCCATTTCTCGTGGCGTCAAATTCTCATCAGTACGATTCAAGGGAATGGCTCCCAAGCCTCTGCTTTCGATATAAAGGACACGACGAGCATAAATACCCTCTTTAACTTCTATTCTGATGGACTGAATATCTTTCATAAGGAATCGTAGAAAGATGCGGCGATTTTGTCCAGGAAATCCCCAACGAAAAATACACACTATTCCCTCTTTTGTATCAAATCGATCATAACCGCTACCTACATTCCATGTAATTGTGCACCACAAATAGGAACTAATAAAGAGACCCGCGATCCCGTAGAAAGACATAACGATCCCCTGCGGAAAAAAATTGATTTGCTGCGACGGGACTAAAGATAGCAAATTCCTATCAAGATAACTAGAAATTCCAACCGCTAAGAATCCTAATGAACCTAAAAAAAGGATAAAGGCCCAGCAGAAATTGCTTCTTTTTCGAGAGCCCGCTATAAAGTCTATCCATATATATTCTGATCGCCAACTCATACATACTAGCTCCAGTTGCATTTTCGTGGAATTGGGGAAATAACCAAAAGAAATCCATTTTTGTTTCCTTTTTGTGTTTCCGAAGTAACTCTCATCAACTAGTACTATTTTGATGTGAACTCTTAGCAGTAATTCATCGAATTGATTCGGTATAAGAAAATAAGAGCATCCCCATCATAGGAGTCCCTGTCGATCGGCCCAGACATATAGATACTTTGAGTTTCATTGCAGACATGAGTTCGGATCACCGCCTAGTGTTCAAAATAGATAGAATCAATTTACCGATATATCATGTTTACACATGCATAAAAGCTCTTTCGCTTCTGCGTTTATGTTCGGAGAAAGCCACCTCTTAGTCTTATACACTATTCGACTAAATGGATATCCCCCATCACTAAGTCTTGAAAAAAAAAAAAAAAATAGATGAAATTTGACCCTAATCGGATCGGATTTACAAAATCTTATTTTTTTCAAGATAAAGAAATAACGAAGCCATTGCCATTGCGGGAAATACTAGGCCCACTAACGGCACAAAAATAGAGGGAAAGCTGTTGAGAATTGTCATAAAAAGAGTACCTCGATTGAATATTTGTACCTGTTATTGGTATAAAGATATCCTATAATAATTAGAATTCATATTCTAATTATTATCATATTCTAATTCGTATATAAATGTATAGTAAGTATACTTATAGAATTGTATAAATTGTATATAAGTATACTAAGTATACTAAATGAGTATATATACTAAGTGCAAGGAAGGCCGAACTAAATAAACGGGCCTATTCATCTTTCTACATTAAATATATGTATGATAATCCATTTTCGTTATTATTATTACTTATTTTTCTTCTTCGGTTGTTCGTAGCTGTTGGTCGTAGCTTCGGATTTCGTTTTATTTTGATTCTGATAAACGCATTTTGTTAATTGTTCGGAAAAAAAAAAATTACTTAAGAACTCTACTGGAAGGAACAAAGTCGTGGAACTGAAATAACTCGCTCAGAACACCTTTTAAAGGATTACGTGGTACGATTGGATCGAATAAGCCCTTATGGAATAAATATTCAGCTGCTTGTGAACCTTCGGGTACTGTCTTATTCAATGTTTGTTCAATTACTCTTTTACCCGCAAATGCAATATAGGCATTAGGTTCAGCAATAATGATATCCCCCAACATACCAAAACTGGCTGTCACTCCACCAGTAGTAGGAGATGTAAGAAGTGATACATAGAATAACTTTTTAATTGATTGATAATCATATAAAGCGGAGGATATTTTAGCCATTTGCATCAAGCTCAAACTTCCTTCTTGCATGCGTGCTCCCCCGGAAGCACACACTATAAGAAGAGGTAAAAATTGAGTGGCAGCATACTCTATCAAACGGGTGATTTTCTCACCTACTACGGATCCCATACTACCCCCCATAAACTGAAAATCCATAACCCCAATTGCGATGGGAATCCCGTTTAGTTGCCCTCTACCTGTTTGAACAGCCTCCGTTAATCCTGTCTTTATTTGATAAGAATCAATACGATTTTTATAATCTTCTTCTTCTGACTGAAATTCAATGGGATCTATGGAGACCATGTCGTCATCCATTGGATCCCAAGTACCTGGATCAACCGACAGTTCGATTCTATCTGAGCTACTCATTTTCAAATGATGGCCGCATTGTTCACAAATATACATTTTTGACTTAAGAAATTTCTTATAATTTAATCCATAACAACTTTCGCATTGAACCCATAAATGCCTGTATTTTTGAGTTATATCGAGATCATTCGAACTTTCGTTTTTCGAACTGTCGCTTATAGTTAAACCACTACCATTCGTGCTATTTTGTATATTGGAACTCTCGCTTTCACTACTATTTCCACTTTCACTACTATTTCCACTTTCACTACAAAC